CCTTCTACTCCTATATATTCTATACTATATATAATATAAATAGATAATATAATAGTCTAATCTAATATAAAGAATATTAAAAAAAAATAAAATCTAGAATATAGAATAATAATAGAATATATATAGAATATAAAAATATATAAAAATGGAAAATAAAGAGAAAAAATGATGAAGACAATAAACCATTGTTACGTTTTCATATTAAAGTAAAGTATAGTACTTCATTTTTTTATTTATCTTAATGCCCATTGGTGTTCCAAAAGTGCCTTTTCGGAATCCTGGAGAGGAAGATGCAGTTTGGGTTGACGTATAGTGCGACTTGTCAGACATATTGGTCATATGGTATTTCCCCGTTATCTCCCCCGATCGAGTATTCTCTGTTTCGCCCAATCCAATAAATATAAATATATATTGGATATTGTATTGATTGAACCATCAATAATTTGGAGCGTGAAGCACAATAATTCCTATTGGGGATCAATATTATCAATTCAAATAATTGATGGTTTACTTGTACTGATAAAATAAAGTATCCAGGCTCCGTTCATATAATACCAAATTGGAAATGATAAGAGTAATAATGGGAGTGTAAAATGTAGTAATAGAAATCATAAATATTAAAGAAATAAATGAAATAATAAATAAAGAATAATAATAGAATAAAGAAAGATAAAATAGAAATTTCATGAAATTCTTCATAAATTTGAGATTCATTAGTAATTAAATAGAATATGAATAGAATATAACTTACTATAATAGAAAGATAATAGAATCTTAGAATATAATATATTATGTAGAATATATGATGATTATGATTACACAATTACCGCTTGTATAATATAGAATAGACTATTCTTATATTTACTATAGGGATAATATCAAACTACCTACCAATGAAGTAGTATGATTAATACATCAAATATTTTGGGGAAAGGTATGAAAAAATTGAAAAAAAAAAAAAAGAAGTGGTACTGGAATCATTTGACCTATATGCGCAAATGGAATTCGGGCAAATCTTCCCCCGGAGTAGAACAAGAACCTAAAAGAATTGAAAGGCCCATTCAGGAACAAGAAAATTACATCGTAATTTGAATTTCGATGAAACAATACATCAATGAGAAGTTAGTTCAATAAGTTCATAAAATTCTTTTTTATTTTCTACATTATAGAATAGAGGTAAGGGGAAGGGGGCAAAACTCATTAAAAAAAAAGAAATAGGATTGGAATCGACACATTGATTTTTTTTCACAATTCTTTTGAACCGTATGCATCCAAAGGTGCACGTACGGTTCCTCAGGGATACAATTTTGTCCTAATCAACCGACTTCATCGAGAAAGATTACTTTTTTTAGGCCAAGAGGTTGATAGCGAGATCTCGAATCAAATTGTTGGTCTCATGGTATATCTCAGCATAGAAGATGATACTAGGGATCTTTATTTGTTTATAAATTCTCCAGGTGGATGGGTAATACCAGGAATAGCCATTTATGATACTATGCAATTTGTGTTACCAGATGTACATACAATATGTATGGGATTAGCCGCTTCAATGGGATCTTTCATTCTGGTCGGAGGAGAAATTACCAAACGTCTAGCATTCCCTCACGCTTGGCGCCAATGAGTTTTTTTTTTATTTGAGAAAAAAAAAATACTATGCCTTCGCTGTATCGAATATGAATCAAATAAAGAATAAGTAATAATAGCATGGCACTTCGAGTTCGATATGAACAAACCATTATTGTTTTTTTTTTCTAACATGAGATTTTGTATCGAAATAGTAGTATGAAAGAAGGGTTATTCCCAATTTGATTTTCTGTGTCAAGCAAGAGTCAATTTCAGCGTCACAAACCATTATTCTTCCACAACAGAAGTCTCTTTCTTATTTTTATGTTATGAGAGTAAAGAATAAAAAAAAAAGGAAAAAATCATTTTTTCCTTCTTAGATCTTATCAAAAAGAAACTTTGGGATTGCTAAACCACAGACGAGATAAATATATAAAGCAACAGAACCATCATAGTATCTTTTTAACTACTACGAAAGGAAGGGTGGTAAATGGATCATTTAATGATTTGGATCATATAAGTTCTATTTATTCTTTTCGATAAAAGAAATTCTATCAAAAGAAGAAAATCCATTGCAGAGCCGTATGCAATGTACAAAAGATGCCTGTACGGTTGTTTAATTCTATTTTTTTATTATTATTTTGATTCCTTAATCCATCCAATCGTGCAATATATAGATAGAAGAACCATTCATGATGTTATATCAATATCATCAGGGTTATGATTCACCAACCTGCTAGTTCTTTTTACGAGGCACAAGCAAGGGATTTTATTTTGGAAGCAGAAGAACTATTGAAGCTTCGCGAAACTCTCACAAAAGTTTATGTACAAAGAACGGGCAACCCTTTATGGGTTATATCCGAAGATATGGAAAGGGATGTTTTTATGTCAGCAACAGAAGCTCAAGCTCATGGCATCGTTGATCTTGTCGCGATCGAAAATGAAAATACTGGGAATTCCATATAAATATACGAATTCCTTTTAAAAATTCAAAATTTACGTGTGAATAGAAATCATTCATAATCATCAATCATCAGGTTAAGATCGATCTAAGCCAACCCGCTCTATTCTATCTAGAATGAGATTCTATAGACACACCATGCCAACCATTAAACAACTTATTAGAAACGCAAGACAGCCAATAAGAAATGTCACGAAATCTCCCGCTCTTCGAGGATGTCCTCAGCGTCGAGGAACATGTACTAGGGTGTATGTGCGACTCGTTAAGTTAAGATCATGAGTTTGAAGAAATGCAAAAATTTTTTCCGGTATCAACGACCACTACCAATGAATTAGGATAGATAGGGTGGAACACGGCCTTTTGATTGACTAGTATCAAGATCTATTATCTACCTAATTATGTTATGAATTTATGGTTTCTATTGGTGCAAATCCAATCACTCCGTTTGAGATGAGAATAAATTCTCCATTGGTAACAAATAGTTATCCATTAAGCGGAGGAAAAAGGTTATGCTCCTATTCCTTTTCTTGAAAAAAAACGGACTAACAAGGTCAGCTACCTAGCCAACTTTCAGAATTAAATACCGTCACTGTATGGATAGCTTTTTTGTGAAAAGGACTATTACTTTAGAATTAGAATTGAAAAAAGAATTCTAATTGAAAAATGGATGGGTAGAGCCAAAGAGTGTGAACTATACAAGTTCACAAGAAATTTTGATGAAATGAAAGAAGAGGCTCCGGTGTATAGAGAGGACCTCACCGTTTCAGAAGTTGCCATAGAAACGAGGAAACCCACTATTCTTTCTTCTTTAGTAGCATTCGAATTTCTTATTTCCAGGCGAGATACCTTGAAGAAAGAAAAAATCGTGGTCGGGAAGGTCATAGTCGCAAAAGCCATTGGAATTTATATTTTATATATTGGAAGAATCCGTTTTGTTATTAATCGACCGGAAGAAAAGGATGACTGAAAGAAGAGAAATCAATTAGTTATTCAATAAAGTTTCATTTTATTCAATGACCAGAGTTAAACGAGGATATACAGCTCGGAGACGTCGAAAAAAGATTCGTTTATTTGCATCAACCTTTATAGGGGCTCATTCAAGACTGACTCGAACGACTACTCAACAAAGAATGAGAGCTTTGATTTCCTCTCATCGAGATAGGAGCAGGAAAAAGAGAGATTTTCGTCGTTTGTGGATCACTCGAATAAATGCGGTAACTCGTGAGGATAGGCTATTCTATAGTTATAGCCTCTTCATCCACAATCTGTACAAAAGACAATTGCTTCTGAATCGTAAAATACTTGCGCAAATAGCCCTATCAAATAAGAATTGTTTTGATATTATTTCAAAGAAAATTATCAATTAAAAAGAAAAGAATACAAATCAAATAAAGGAATAAAAGAATCTTAATAGAATCTATTATACAGGAAACAAGAATGATTGAAACAGGATTTCCCGGAGAATGGACTCCGGGAAGATAGAATAAAAAGAAATTAAGATTTGAGTAGTAGGAAGAAACGAACATCTTTCAAGAAAAAAAGATTTCTTCCCCATTTTTCCTTTTTTAGAATACAAGAATCAAATCTGGATTCTAGTTTTTTTTTCGAGCAAAACATTAATATGAGCTTGAGTTCCGATTGGAGTTTTGAAGAGTATATCTATTTATTTTTGGTTCTAGGACCAGTAGTCCTAGGAATCGACTCCACTCTCTCCAATTGTTTCTCATTATTACGAAAAGGTAACAAAGATAAAATACGAGCTTGTTTTATAGCAATAGTAATTAATCGTTGTTGTTTCAAAGTCAACCTATTCGTCCGTCTAGATAAGATTTTTCCTTGTTCACTAAGAAATCGACTAATTAAACTCATGTTTCTATAATCGATTCGATCCCCCGATCCGATTGGGGGTAAACGCCTACGAAAAGATCGCTTGGATTTACGAAAAGGTTGTTTGGATTTATCCATGGTTTGCTTATTCCTTGTTTGTTTATTCCTTCGATATAAAATAATCTATAAAATAGAATCCTCTTTTTTTCTTATTCATTTAAGATTCGACCAAAATAGGATTTGGTTTGTATTATATATGTTAAGATGTAAAGTTCTTACTCTTCCCACTACTTGGAAGAATCAAACACGAATTCTTTTCTATCTATTTCTTTATTTCTCCATGAATCGTATACTTTTGACAATAGCGACAAAATTTTCTAAATTCTAGTCGATTGGGTGTATTGTGTCGATTCTTTTGAGTAATATATCTAGAAATGCCCAGCAATTCTTTAGTGACACCCTTTCGAACACAACAGGTACATTCCAAAATCACTATAATTCTAATATCTTTACCCTTGGCCATGAACCTCCTTTTCATTTTGGATCGACTTCGTTCGCTATTTAATTTCTAACTATTTTCTTTTTTGAATTATTAGAATTCGAATGACTTCGAAGTACTATAATCTAAAATAGAATTACTATAATACTATAAATACTATAAATATAAATAAAAAGAGTCATATTCATTAATAGAAGAATATTAAGAATATCGTAATAATTAATTAATACAATTTTTTCTAACTATGAATCATTTCTATACTAATCTCAGTATTTTCTTCTTTCTATGTTAGAATTTCGTGGAACCGTCCCTAGACTGGATCCACATTTCCATTTCTTTTCCCCCAAAATTTCACTGTATTTTGACTGAGATTCAATACACTCTTTTTTTTTTTTTTAGGATAGATTAGGATATAAAAGAAAAATAATTTAGAGCCATGTTACGTAGAATTGTATCTCAAATCTTATTCATTTTTTATCAATACAAGAATTTCATCAGGATGAAAAAAAGGGGAATGACAAGGCATCTGGAAATAAACGATTAATTTCTATCAATAGACCTGCTAAAGACCCAAACCATAAAGTGGTTAACACAGGTGCCGTTGAGAGATATGTTTTTATATCTCGCATTGAAAATCCTCCTTCTTCTTTTATTTTCTATTTTTTTCTTATTTATTTTCTTTGTATTGTATATTGTAAGAATTGTATATTGTAATACATATAGAGTCCTAGTTCGCTATTCTAATAAATAGATCATAGATAATCCGATATTTGAATTTTAGTTCAAGATCATTTGTTTTTGCTTGAAATGAAATTAGAATTAGGAATTACTAACTAAAATGCATATGTACAATGACCCAGCAGATTCAATTTTGCCGTCCCCTAAAAAAAATAAAAAATGACAAGAACATTCTCTACCTATCTATATCTATAGAATAGGTAGAGCAAAAAAGAAGGATGTGGAAAAAAAGATATGGATTTTATACAATGACACACTGTATAACAATTTTTCAAAGGGATGTAGCGCAGCTTGGTAGCGCGTTTGTTTTGGGTACAAAATGTCACAGGTTCAAATCCTGTCATCCCTACCTATTCTTTCTCCTATAGATACTTAGGAGAGATTCCTTGAGTAAGATCAGTCAATTTTGGACATAATCTTTCATTTTTACATACTATATGTACACGCAATAAACTTCGGGGATAAAAAAATCCTTTTCTTTACAATTGTATCTACTTTTATATATCTATTGTTATAGGATCTAAGAAAGCGCTCTTAGTTCAGCTCGGTAGAACGCGGGTCTCCAAAACCCGATGTCGTAGGTTCAAATCCTACAGAGCGTGATTCCTTTTATGTTATGTCGAATTACAATGAAAGAACTTAACAAAACAAAGTAGAATTGCAACTTAAAATTGACCTCCTACAAGGAGGAGGTCAATCAAAAAAAGAGATGTTACTCAATCAAAGGTCCAACTGATCACCGCGCCTGTATTGTAAATATGCAGTTACAAATAATCCTGTTAAAGTAATAGGAATTAGACCTAAGACGATTCCGAATAGAAAAACTTCAATCATTTCGATTTGTTTTAGGGAATAAGAAGAGAGGTAAGATCTATCCTTAAATATTAATCTGAATTATTCGTGAATCTCAATGGCCAGGAATTGGTAATTGACGCGGGAAGGAACCATAGAATACCTGAAATGAAATATTCTGAGAGGCTTTGATTTTGATTTTTGTAAATTGTTTATTGAATTTCATTCATTTCAAATAAGTCGTATCTTGTTTAAACCAATAAATAGAGCTGGGGTTATAGTTGAAGCAGCCAGTAAAAAACCAAAATAACTAGTTAGAATAGGCATGAAAGAGCTAAATTAGATATGTTATTTTACTACATATAATTATATGAATAAAACATTTACCTAAGTCTCAATCGAGATATGATGGTAAGAAAAACTAATTTAAAAAATTCGTTTAGTTCCAATTGAAAGTTCTTGATTCATCAGTCATTATAGACGGACACTAAAAAAAAATCAAATGAAAATATTGAATATTTTCATTTGATTTTTTTTCTTTATTTAAATTTGATTTCGGGCCAACTCGATTCAAAGAAGAGCAACTCCTATTACCCTTTGAAATTCTCTATTCTTTCCATATTAATTTGTTTTGTATTGTAGTTACATAAGGAAAGAACTCTTGGGGGGATCTAATGTAACAACAGTTGCTTCACGAATATGGATTGTTCCAACGATCTTTTTTTTTTTTTTCTTTTTGCAAATATTAAAAATACTAAATAAAAAAAAGAATAAAAGAATAATAAAAAATATGAAATCTAATTCTAATATATTAACCAATGAAAAATGAAATAGTAAAATAATTAAATAAATAGGGATAGTAATAATAATTTCCATTTATAATAATTACTATTTAGAATAGTAATAATAGCTTCATTTTAGAAGTTCAAAGTGAAATAGTATTAGCATATTTCTTCTATGAACGAACAATTACCAATTACTTGAATAAAATGAGAGGATTCAAAAAAAGAAAATATGAAACGAACTGCCAAAGGGTTTTATAGATTTCACATAACATATAATGGAATTTTCTGAATATAATGAATGAGATCTTTCAATCATGATATCTCTCCATGATATC